GGTTTTAGGAGTCAATTCTAATTGATCAATAAAAATAGATTTCAATGCTATTTCTTTTTTGTTTTTCTTTAATTTTGTAAATCTATATCTATTATGAAAAGTAAAAGGAGTTAAATTAATCTTGTACGGATCATTTTCGAAATGTAAGTTTTCTTCTTCCCCGTGTAGAAAAGGAATAAATAAATCAATCAAATTCCGAGAGGCTCCATGAAGTGCTTCTTTAGGGGTTAAACTTCCATTTGTCCATATTTCGAGAAAAAGTATCTCGTCTTTTTGACTTCCATTTCCATAAGACTGAATACTATAATTTGTATTTCGAACAGGCATGAATACAGCATCGATAGGAAAACTTCCGTCTTGTAAGTTATTGGTCGTTTTTTTATGATATCCGCGATACCTCTCGATTTGTAATCCAATACAAAAATCAACAGGCTCCGTTAGTATAGCTATATGCTGTGTATTATCAACGATTTCGACAGAAGGGGGTAAGATGAGGTCTTGAGCAGTTACATAACCCGGACCCTTGATGCAAATAGAAGCGTCTTGAATTCCATACAAATTACTTCTCAATACAATTTCTTTCAAATTCATTAAAATCTCATGTATCGATTCTTGAATACCCATTATGGTAGAATATTCATGTGGTATTTTTTCAGATTTTGCACGTGTGATAGATGTTCCTTCTATTTCTCCAAGCAAAGCTCTCCGCATCGCAATCCCTATTGTCTCGGCTTGACCCTTCATAAGTGGAGACAGAATAAAGCGTCCATAAAAAAGGCGCTTACTGTCTTTTCTGGATTCAACACACCTCCACCGTAGTGTCCGAGTAGATACTCTTACTTTCTCTTGAACCATAAGTAATAGAATTTTCTCAAATCATTGAATTATTTATTTCTCTTGAAATCTCTTCAATGCTTTTTTTTACACGCGTCTTTTTTTAGGGGGCCGGCAGCCATTATGTGGCATAGGAGTTACATCCCGTACGAAACTTAACAGTATACCACTTCTACGAATAGCTCTTAATGCCGCATCTCGTCCGAGGCCAGGACCTTTTATCATAACTTCTGCTCGTTGCATCCCTTGATCCACTACTGCACGAATAACGGTTCCTGCCGCAGTTTGGGCAGCAAAAGGTGTCCCTCTTCTTGTACCCTTGAATCCACACGTGCCAGCGGAGGACCAAGAAATAACCCGACCCCGTACATCCGTCACAGTCACAATGGTATTATTGAAACTTGCTTGAACATGAATAACTCCTTTTGGTATTCTACGTGCATTCTTCCGTGATCCGATACGTCCACCCCTACGTGAACCCATTTTTGGTATAGTTTTTGCCATATTTTATTCTCTCATTTTTATTCTCTCAAAAATACATAAATACATAAATATAAGTTAGAGATATACCCATCTTATGTCAAAATAGCTCCTTTTTTCTACATCATGTTCTTATAAAGATCTTTCTTTTTATTATTTTGTTTTGACTATTACTATGATTTATTATAGTTATTATTTATTTCTATTTTTTATATTCTAAAATAATATATGAATAAAAATAAATAAAAAATATATATATATTAAAAATGAAATCAAAATTATTTCAAATTTTTAGAAAGATTAGCCTTGTCTTTGTTTATGTTTAGGGTTAGAACAAATTACCATAATTCGTCCTCGTCTACGGATCAGTCGACATTTTTCACAAATTTTACGAACAGAGGCTCTTATTTTCATATTTGTCATTCCCAAACTGAATTCTCAATATACTTATAGGAAGAAAATATCTTTCTTTCGATTGGAACCTTGCCGATTTTATCTCTCGAGATGGGAAAATTAAAAGTAGAAAAAACTACTTAATCGTTCGAATCTTTATTGCGGAGTCTATAAATTATACGTCCTCTAGTTGAATCATAACGACTTACTTCAATTTTTACCCTATCCCCAGGTAGTATACGTATAAAACTGCGCCGTATTCTTCCCGAAATATAACCTAAAATGAAATCTTCATTATCTAAACGAACCCGAAACATACCATTGGGAAGTGATTCAGTAATTAAACCTTCATGAATCCATTTTTGTTCTTTCATTCCACGTAAAACCCCCTTAAATTAAAGTATTAACTAATTAATGTAGGAGGAGTGAGATTAGAAACCCGCCCTTTTCCTTTCTTTTTTTTTTTTAACAAAAAGGAAGTTCCGAAGAAAATTCGGATATCAGAAAAATTACCATATATAACACAAAAGTTCTCCGCCGATTCCTTCTAGTCGAGCCTCTCGATCTGTTATTATACCCCGAGAAGTAGAAAGTATTACAATCCCCATTCCGCCTAAAATTCTCGGAATTCGTTGATAATTAGAATAGATTCGTATACCGGGTCGACTTATTCGTTTTAAATTCAAACTAGGTTTTTGTATCCCCTTTCTATGTCGTAGCTTTAAAACACAAAAATACTTTTCGCTTTCACGATGTTTCCTGGCGTTTTCAATAAAACCCTCTCGTAAAAGTATTTTAATAATGTTTTTGGTGATGTTAGTACATGGTACTCGAATCGTTCCTTTTCTATTCATATCCGCATTTCGTAGAGAGTTTATTATGTCAGCAAGAGTGTCCCTAGCCATGATAAACTAAAAAGGGTGTTGTCTATAGTTTTAGGTATATTGACATGTTCTTTTTTTTTTTTTTTTACATTTTTAAATTCTTAGTTTATTAGTTTAGTTTCTTAGTTTATCAATTTAGTTTCAAAGTATATGCGTCAGACACACTCTACTAAGGAATTTCATCTATTTCAGAAAATTGTTTAGTATAAACTCTATCAAGGACTCTTCTTCTATATTTATAATACCTCAGGTGCTAGTGAAACTATTTTAGTGAAATTTAATTGTCTCAATTCCCGGGCGATCGCACCAAAGATTCGAGTTCCTTTTGGATTTCCTTCTTGATCAATGACAACTGCAGCGTTGTCATCATATCGGATTATCATACCATTGTCACGTTTGAATTCTTTACAAGTACGTACAATTACAGCTCTGATCACTTCTGATTTTTCGAGGGGTGTATTTGGCAATGCTTCCTTGATCACAGCAACAATAATGTCACCTATCTGAGCATATCGTCGATTACTAGTCCCGATGATTCGAATACACATTAATTCTCGGGCCCCACTGTTATCCGCTACATTCAAATGGGTTTGAGGTTGAATCATTTTTTGAATCTCTTCTTTAAAATTTAAAAGTAGAAGTAAAAAAAAAGAAATATTGGTTTGTCAAAAAAAACTTGCAATTGTTTTTTTATCCCCGTAGGCTTTTTTCTTTAGTTTGGTTTAGTTTAGTTTGGCTGGATTCCATCTTCTACATTTTTATCCAGAAGTAATGTAATGAATTGAGTTCGTATAGGCATTTTTGAAGCCGCTATTGAAATTGCCTTTTGGGCTATATTTTCTCCGACTCCGCCCATTTCATAAAGTATTCTACCGGGTTTAACGACAGCTACCCAATATTCCGGAGACCCTTTTCCCGAACCCATACGTGTTTCTGCAGGTCTTACCGTAACTGGTTTGTCTGGAAATATGCGCACCCAGATTTTCCCCCCGCGGCGTACATGCCGTGTCATTGCCCGGCGCCCCGCTTCTATTTGTCTAGATGTAATCCACGCGGGTTCAAGTGCCTGAAGAGCATATCTACCGAAAGAAATATTATTACCTCGACAAGATATTCCTTTCATTCGTCCTCTATGTTGTTTACGGAATCTGGTTCGTTTGGGACTAAGCATAGCAATTATATCAAGATGAAATTATCAATCGAATTTTTATTCAAACCTATAGAATATAATTGCTAGAATTTCTCATTTTTTTTATTGAAGAGAAAACGAATAAAAAAAAAGTTTGTAATTTTATGTTCTGGGGGTACAACACAAAAACAAAGAAAGTGCGGGTTTATTTGTTTTCGTCCCCAAATATCCAAATTTTTATTCCTAGTACTCCATAAAGAGTTTTAACAGTATAAGAACAATAATCGATTTTAGCTCGAATAGTTTGTAGAGGAACCCTACCTTCTCTGATCCATTCAACACGTGCAATTTCTTTTCCATTGATACGCCCTGCAATTTGTACTTGAATCCCTTTTGTACCCGCCTGTTCAGCCAATTCAATAGCTTTTTTCATTGCTTTACGACATGAAACTCGGTTTTTTAATTGTCCAGCTATAAATTCTGCAAGAATATAAGGATGTCCATAAGGATTTGCAATTCTTGTGATAGCAATATTTAGTTTTCGGTTCATACACTTTAATTCTTTTTGTACATTCATCTGTAATTCTTCGATTCTTCGAGCTCTACCCTCTATTAATAACTTTGGGAATCCTATATAGATTAGGACCTGAATCAGATCGATTCCTTTTTGAATCTCTATACGTGCAATTCCCTCAATGCCAGAGGATATTTTTATATTTTGTTGTAGAGAATTTTTGATAAAGTCTCGTATTTTTTGATCTTCTTGTAGACCTTCGGAATACATTGTTGGTTGTGCAAACCACAAAGAATGATGACTTTGGGTTATACCAAGTCTGAAACCAAGTGGATTTATTTTTTGTCCCATAATCCCCCACTAATACTAATATACATATCATGACACATCATATTTATATATTTATGTTTTTTTTATTTATCCAGCCTGTTTTTATGTTTTATGCTATATTATTTATAGCCTTCATAGTTTTTAGTCTTCATATTCATAAATAGTTATCTTCTTCATATTCATATAATGATGTATCTTTCAATACAATAGTTATATGACAAGTGCGTCGTTTTATCGGATAACTTCGTCCTCGAGCTCTAGGTTTTAATTTTTTAACAGTTTTACCCTCGTTGACTTCAGCAGTAATAATTACTAAGTTTAATTTATTGGAATTAATATTGCGACTAGCGCTTGCTGCTGCAGAATAAACTAATTTAAAAATGGGAAAACATATTTCAAAAGGCATAAGTTCTAGTATCCTAAGTGTTTCCTCATA